GCTAGCGTAGCTTAACACAAAGCATAACACTGAAGATGTTAAGATGGGCCCTAAGAAGCTCCGCATGCACAAAGGCATGGTCCTGACCTTATTATCAGCTCTAGCCCAACTTACACATGCAAGTCTCCGCAGTCCCGTGAGTATGCCCTCAATCCCCCGCCCGGGGACAAGGAGCGGGCATCAGGCACAATTTTTAGCCCAAGACGCCTAGCCAAGCCACACCCCCAAGGGAATTCAGCAGTGATAGACATTAAGCCATAAGTGAAAACTTGACTCAGTCAGGGCTAAGAGGGCCGGTAAAACTCGTGCCAGCCACCGCGGTTAAACGAGAGGCCCTAGTTGATACTATTACGGCGTAAAGGGTGGTTAAGGAAGGAAACATAATAAAGCCAAATGGCCCTTTGGCCGTCATACGCTTCTAGGTGTCCGAAGCCCAACCCCACGAAAGTAGCTTTAATAAGACCCACCTGACCCCACGAAAGCTGAGAAACAAACTGGGATTAGATACCCCACTATGCTCAGCCATAAACCCAGACGTCGAATTACAATTAGACGTCCGCCAGGGTACTACGAGCATTAGCTTGAAACCCAAAGGACCTGACGGTGCCTTAGACCCCCCTAGAGGAGCCTGTTCTAGAACCGATAACCCCCGTTAAACCTCACCACTTCTAGCCACCCCAGCCTATATACCGCCGTCGCCAGCTTACCCTGTGAAGGTAATAAAAGTAAGCAAAATGGGCACAACCCAGAACGTCAGGTCGAGGTGTAGCGCACGAAGCGGGAAGAAATGGGCTACATTTTCTATCACAGAACACTACGGACATGCAACATGAAATAGTGCTTGAAGGAGGATTTAGTAGTAAAAAGGAAGCAGAGTGTCCTTTTGAACCCGGCTCTAAGGCGCGTACACACCGCCCGTCACTCTCCCCTGTCAACACGCATTATAAATACATAATATCAAAGCACTGACAAGGGGAGGCAAGTCGTAACATGGTAAGTGTACCGGAAGGTGCACTTGGCTTAAACCCAGGGCGTGGCTGAGTTAGTTAAGCATCTCACTTACACCGAGAAGACATCCATGCAAATTGGATCACCCTGAGCCAAACAGCTAGCTTAATCACTAATTTAACCCAACAATGTTTATAAAAAAACATAACCCACCCCTAAAAATTAAACCATTTTTTTACCTGAGTATGGGAGACAGAAAAGGTTCGCCCAATAGCAATAGAGAAAGTACCGCAAGGGAAAGCTGAAAGAGAAATGAAATAACCCATATAAGCACTAAAAAACAAAGATTAAACCTTGTACCTTTTGCATCATGATTTAGTAAGTACACCCAAGCAAAGAGACCTTTAGTTTGAAACCCCGAAACCAGGTGAGCTACCCCGAGACAGCCTATATAAATTAGGGCTAACCCGTCTCTGTGGCAAAAGAGTGGGAAGAGCTCCGGGTAGAAGTGACAGACCTACCGAACCTGGTGATAGCTGGTTGCCTGAGAAATGGATAGAAGTTCAGCCCCGCGTACCCCAAACCAAGGCCCCACACCTAAGGTAATTTAAGGGAAACATGCGGGAGTTAGTTAAAGGGGGTACAGCCCCTCTAACAAAGGATACAACCTTAACAGGAGGATAAAGATCACAATATTTAAAACAAACTGTTTTAGTGGGCCTAAAAGCAGCCATCTAAACAGAAAGCGTTAAAGCTCAGACAGAGTAAAGTTTATTATACCGATAAAACATCTTACTCCCCTAAAGATATCAGGCTATCCCATGCTCGCATGGAAGAAATTATGCTAAAATGAGTAACAAGAAGACCTGTTCTTCTCCAAGCACAAGTGTAAACCAGATCGGACAAACCACTGGAAAATAACGAACTCAACCCAAGAGAGTACTGTGAACAATATAAAAACCAAGAAAAACTCACAACCAACTAATCGTTAACCCCACACTGGAGTGCTATTTTAAAGGAAAGACTAAAAGAAAGGGAAGGAACTCGGCAAACACAAGCCTCGCCTGTTTACCAAAAACATCGCCTCCTGCAACTAGATTAAGTATAGGAGGTCCAGCCTGCCCAGTGACTACGGGTTCAACGGCCGCGGTATTTTGACCGTGCAAAGGTAGCGCAATCACTTGTCTTTTAAATAGAGACCTGTATGAATGGCCAAACGAGGGCTTAACTGTCTCCCCCTTCCAGTCAGTGAAATTGATCTATCCGTGCAGAAGCGGGTATAATAATACAAGACGAGAAGACCCTTTGGAGCTTAAGGTACAAAATTTAACCACGTTAAACAACTCGACAAAAAGCAAGAACTTAGTGGAGTATAAAATTTTACCTTCGGTTGGGGCGACCACGGAGGAAAAACAAGCCTCCGAGTGGAATGGGGTAAATCCCTAAAACCAAGAGAAACATCTCTAAGCCGCAGAACATCTGACCAATAATGATCCGGCCTCATAGCCGATCAACGAACCAAGTTACCCTAGGGATAACAGCGCAATCCTCTCCCAGAGTCCATATCGACGAGGGGGTTTACGACCTCGATGTTGGATCAGGACATCCTAATGGTGCAGCCGCTATTAAGGGTTCGTTTGTTCAACGATTAAAGTCCTACGTGATCTGAGTTCAGACCGGAGCAATCCAGGTCAGTTTCTATCTGTAACGCTACTTTTCCTAGTACGAAAGGATCGGAAAAGAGGGGCCCATACTTAAAGCACGCCCCACCCCTAATTAATGAAAACAAATAAATTAGATAAAGGGAGGGCCAAACCCCTGCCGCCCAAAATAAGGGCATACTGGGGTGGCAGAGCATGGTAAATTGCGAAAGGCCTAAGCCCTTTATACCAGAGGTTCAAATCCTCTTCCCAGTTTATGCTAAACACTTTAATAAACCACTTAATTAACCCCTTAGCCTATATTGTACCGGTCCTATTAGCAGTAGCCTTCCTGACACTACTTGAACGAAAAGTTCTGGGATATATACAATTACGAAAAGGCCCCAACGTAGTAGGACCTTACGGACTACTACAGCCCATTGCCGACGGGGTAAAACTCTTTATTAAAGAACCCGTCCGACCCTCCACATCATCCCCCTTTTTATTTTTAGCAACCCCTATCCTTGCACTAACCCTTGCCATAACACTATGGGCCCCCATACCAATGCCCTACCCCATCATTGACCTAAACCTAGGAGTTCTCTTTATTTTAGCCCTCTCAAGCTTAGCAGTATACTCCATTCTAGGGTCAGGATGAGCATCAAATTCAAAGTATGCACTAATTGGAGCCCTCCGAGCGGTGGCCCAAACAATTTCATATGAAGTAAGCCTGGGACTTATTCTCCTCTCAGTCATTATTTTCTCAGGGGGCTATACTCTTCAGACATTTAATACAGCCCAAGAAAGTATTTGACTTTTAGCCCCAGCTTGACCCCTGGCAGCCATATGATATATTTCAACCCTCGCCGAGACAAACCGAGCACCATTTGACCTAACAGAGGGGGAATCAGAGCTAGTATCTGGCTTCAATGTAGAATACGCAGGGGGACCATTTGCCCTATTTTTCCTGGCTGAGTACGCCAACATTCTCATAATAAATACCCTGTCAGCCGTACTATTCCTGGGGGCTTCCCACTTCCCCAACATACCTGAATTAACAACAATTAGCCTTATGGTTAAAGCCGCATTCCTCTCAGTCGTATTTTTATGGGTCCGGGCCTCCTACCCTCGATTCCGATATGACCAGCTTATACACCTCGTATGAAAAAACTTCCTACCATTAACACTAGCACTTGTACTATGACATGTGGCCCTACCAATCGCACTAGCAGGCCTTCCCCCACAACTATAGTTCAGGAACTGTGCCCGAATGCCCAGGGACCACTTTGATAGAGTGGCTTATAGGGGTTAAAATCCCCTCGGTTCTTAGAAAGAAGGGGGTCGAACCCATGCCCAAGAGATCAAAACTCTTAGTGCTTCCTCTACACCACTTTCTAAGATGGGGTCAGCTAATAAAGCTTTCGGGCCCATACCCCGAACATGACGGTTAAAGTCCCTCCTCCATCAATGAATCCCTACGTACTAATAATTCTATTATCCAGCCTGGGATTAGGCACCACCCTAACTTTTGCTAGCTCCCACTGGCTATTAGCTTGAATGGGGCTAGAAATTAATACCTTGGCAATTGTACCACTAATGGCGCAGCATCACCACCCACGGGCGGTAGAAGCTACCACAAAATATTTCTTAACCCAAGCGACAGCAGCAGCAATAATCCTGTTTGCAAGTACAACAAATGCATGAATCATGGGGGAGTGAGACATAAACAATATGTCAAGCCCTATTGCCAGCACTATGGTTATTACCGCCTTAGCACTTAAAATTGGACTTGCCCCAATACACTTCTGAATACCAGAAGTCCTTCAAGGGTTGGACCTACTAACAGGCCTAATCCTATCAACTTGACAAAAGCTAGCGCCCCTAGCCCTTATTATCCAAACATCTCAAACCATCGACCCCCTTCTACTAACCTCTTTAGGACTTATGTCCACACTAGTGGGGGGATGAGGCGGATTAAACCAAACTCAGCTGCGGAAGATTTTGGCCTACTCCTCTATTGCCCACATGGGGTGAATAATTATTGTACTACAGTATGCCCCACAACTAACACTCCTTGCATTAGGGACCTACATCTTCATGACCTCCGCAGCATTTCTGACCCTAAAAATATCCTCAGCCACGAAAATTAATACCCTTGCGATAACCTGATCGAATAGCCCGATCCTGACAGCAACTACAGCCCTTGTTTTATTATCATTAGGCGGATTACCACCATTAACAGGATTTATACCAAAATGATTAATTCTTCAAGAACTAACGAAACAGGGCCTCCCGGCCACCGCCACAATCATAGCCCTAGCAGCCCTACTCAGCCTTTATTTTTATCTCCGACTATGCTATGCAATAACACTAACAATCTCCCCGAACACAACAAACTCATCTACACCCTGACGAATGAAAACGACTCAAACCTCCCTCCCCCTTACTATCTCGACCACAATTGCACTAGGTCTTCTACCTGTGACTCCGGCTATTTTAATACTGGCCACTTAAGGGACTTAGGATAGCACCAGACCAAGAGCCTTCAAAGCTCTAAGCAGAAGTGAAAATCTTCTAGTCCCTGGATAAGACCTACAAGACTCTATCTTGCATCTTCTGATTGCAAATCAAATGTTTTTGTTAAACTAAGGCCTTACTAGATGGGAAGGCCTCGATCCTACAAACTCTTAGTTAACAGCTAAGCGCTCAAGCCAGCGAGCATCCATCTACTTTTCCCGCCGTTGGCCTAAAAGGCGGGAAAAGCCCCGGCAGAGTATTACTCTACGTCTCTGGATTTGCAATCCAACATGTTTCTTCACCACGGGGCTGGTGATAGGAAGAGGACTTACACCTCTGTCTTCGGGGCTACAACCCACCGCCTGGTACTCGGCTACCCTACCTGTGGCAATTACGCGCTGATTCTTTTCTACAAACCACAAAGACATTGGTACCCTCTATCTTGTATTTGGTGCCTGAGCTGGAATAGTGGGGACTGCTTTAAGCCTTCTTATTCGAGCCGAACTTAGTCAACCCGGATCACTTCTAGGCGATGATCAAATTTATAATGTTATTGTTACTGCCCACGCCTTTGTAATAATTTTCTTTATAGTAATACCAATTCTCATCGGGGGGTTTGGAAACTGACTGGTACCACTAATGATTGGGGCACCTGACATAGCATTCCCGCGAATAAATAACATAAGCTTCTGACTTCTCCCCCCATCATTTCTTCTATTGCTAGCCTCCTCTGGCGTTGAGGCCGGAGCGGGAACAGGATGAACGGTCTACCCACCACTCGCAGGTAATCTTGCCCACGCAGGAGCATCCGTAGACCTTACAATTTTTTCACTTCACTTAGCAGGTGTCTCATCAATTCTAGGGGCAATTAACTTTATTACCACCACTATTAATATGAAACCTCCAGCCATCTCCCAGTATCAAACACCTCTATTCGTGTGGGCTGTACTAGTAACAGCTGTACTACTGCTTCTCTCACTGCCAGTCCTAGCCGCTGGGATTACAATACTTCTTACAGATCGAAATCTTAACACCACATTCTTCGACCCGGCAGGGGGAGGAGACCCAATCCTGTATCAACATCTGTTCTGATTCTTCGGCCACCCCGAAGTATACATTCTTATTTTACCCGGATTTGGGATCATTTCACACGTTGTAGCCTACTACGCTGGCAAAAAGGAACCCTTCGGGTACATAGGAATGGTCTGAGCTATGATAGCTATCGGCCTCCTTGGTTTTATTGTCTGAGCCCACCACATGTTTACTGTCGGAATAGATGTAGACACCCGTGCTTACTTCACATCTGCAACAATAATTATTGCCATCCCAACCGGTGTAAAAGTATTCAGCTGGCTCGCCACATTGCACGGCGGCTCTATTAAATGAGACACACCCATGCTATGAGCCCTGGGGTTCATTTTCCTTTTTACGGTGGGGGGACTAACAGGAATTGTGTTAGCTAACTCATCGCTAGATATTGTACTTCACGACACATACTATGTAGTTGCACATTTCCACTATGTACTGTCAATAGGTGCCGTATTTGCCATTATAGCAGCCTTTGTCCACTGATTCCCACTATTTTCAGGGTACACCCTAAATGACACCTGAACAAAAATCCACTTTGGTGTAATATTTATTGGTGTAAACCTAACATTCTTCCCCCAACACTTCCTAGGCCTAGCCGGAATGCCACGACGATATTCTGACTACCCCGACGCCTACGCCCTGTGAAATACAGTGTCATCTATCGGGTCCCTTATCTCCCTGGTCGCAGTAATTATGTTCCTATTTATCCTTTGAGAAGCCTTTGCTGCCAAACGGGAAGTCTCCTCAGTAGAACTAACCATAACAAACGTAGAATGACTTCACGGCTGCCCTCCACCGTACCACACATTTGAAGAGCCAGCATTTGTCCGAGTTCAATCAAACTAACGAGAAAGGGAGGAATTGAACCCCCATGTACTGGTTTCAAGCCAGTCACATAACCACTCTGTCACTTTCTTCTAAAGACATTAGTAAAATGCAAATTACACCACCTTGTCAAGGTGGTATTACAGGTTAAATCCCTGTATGTCTTAAGCCTTAGGCTTAATGGCACATCCCACACAACTAGGATTCCAAGACGCGGCATCACCCGTTATAGAAGAACTTCTCCACTTCCACGACCATGCCCTAATAATTGTGTTTTTAATCAGCACTTTAGTATTATACATTATTATTGCAATGGTTTCTACTAAACTTACCAACAAATATATCCTGGACTCCCAAGAAATCGAAATTGTTTGAACCGTTTTACCAGCTGTAATCCTAGTTCTGATTGCTCTACCATCCCTTCGAATTCTATATCTTATAGACGAAATTAATGACCCCCACCTAACAATTAAAGCCATAGGACACCAGTGATACTGAAGCTACGAATATACAGACTATGAAGACCTAGGCTTTGACTCCTATATAATCCCAACTCAAGACCTCACACCAGGCCAGTTCCGACTATTAGAAACTGACCACCGAATAGTAGTTCCGATGGAATCACCGATTCGTGTATTAGTATCTGCTGAAGACGTACTTCACTCTTGGGCCGTACCTTCTCTGGGTGTAAAAATGGACGCAGTACCCGGACGACTAAATCAAACTGCCTTCATTGCCTCACGGCCAGGAGTGTTCTACGGTCAATGCTCTGAAATCTGCGGGGCTAATCACAGCTTTATACCAATCGTAGTTGAAGCCGTCCCACTAGAACACTTTGAAAGCTGATCCTCACTAATACTAGAAGACGCCTCACTAGAAAGCTAATTATTGGACAAAGCGTTGGCCTTTTAAGCCAAAGTTTGGTGACTACCGACCACCTCTAGTGAAATGCCCCAATTAAACCCCAACCCCTGATTCGCCATTCTAGTATTTTCATGAATCATCTTTCTCACCATTATCCCGACTAAAATCTTAAACCACACAACACCCAACGAACCCGCCCCAATAAGCGAAGAAAAACACAAAACTGAGCCTTGAGACTGACCATGATAATGAGCTTTTTTGACCAATTTGCAAGCCCCTCTTTCCTAGGAATCCCCCTTATTGCCGTTGCAATCGCACTGCCATGAATTTTATTCCCAACTCCCCCATCTCGGTGATTAAACAATCGACTCATCACCCTTCAAACATGATTCATCAACCGTTTCACCAACCAACTTCTACTGCCCCTAAATGTAGGAGGACATAAGTGGGCCTTACTATTTGCCTCCCTAATAGTATTCCTCATTACTATTAATATGCTCGGCCTTCTCCCGTACACCTTTACACCCACCACCCAATTGTCACTAAATATAGGATTTGCCGTACCACTATGGCTTGCTACAGTAATCATTGGCATGCGTAATCAACCAACAGTAGCCCTTGGCCATCTTCTACCAGAAGGTACCCCAGTCCCACTAATCCCAGTACTAATTATTATCGAAACAATTAGCCTATTCATTCGACCCCTAGCCCTTGGGGTACGACTTACAGCTAATTTAACTGCGGGCCACCTATTAATTCAACTTATTGCCACAGCAGTATTTGTGTTACTTCCCATGATACCAACAGTGGCGATTCTGACGGCCGCTGTCCTATTCCTCCTGACACTTCTAGAAGTTGCAGTCGCAATAATCCAGGCCTATGTATTTGTACTTCTACTAAGCCTCTACCTGCAAGAAAACGTTTAATGGCACACCAAGCACATGCATTTCATATGGTTGATCCCAGCCCATGACCACTAACCGGAGCCGTAGGCGCCCTATTAATAACATCCGGCCTAGCAATCTGGTTTCACTTCCACTCAACAACACTAATAACCCTTGGACTAATTCTCCTGCTTCTTACAATATTCCAATGATGACGTGATATTATCCGGGAAGGAACCTTCCAAGGACACCACACGCCACCAGTACAAAAAGGCCTGCGTTACGGTATAATTCTATTTATCACCTCAGAAGTTTTCTTTTTCCTGGGGTTTTTCTGAGCTTTTTACCACTCAAGCCTAGCACCAACCCCTGAACTTGGAGGATGCTGACCGCCCACAGGAATCACTACACTAGACCCATTTGAAGTCCCCCTCCTTAATACAGCAGTTCTGCTAGCATCTGGTGTAACAGTTACATGAGCCCACCACAGCATTATAGAAGGAGAACGAAAACAAGCCATTCAATCCCTCGGACTTACAATTCTTCTAGGACTATACTTCACCGCGCTACAGGCCATAGAATACTATGAAGCCCCCTTCACAATCGCAGACGGGGTATACGGGTCCACATTCTTCGTAGCTACAGGATTTCACGGGCTTCATGTAATTATTGGATCATCCTTCTTGGCCGTCTGCCTCCTTCGCCAAATCCAGTACCACTTCACATCTGAACACCACTTCGGCTTCGAAGCCGCTGCCTGATACTGACACTTTGTCGACGTAGTCTGACTATTCCTTTACGTATCCATCTACTGATGAGGCTCATATCTTTCTAGTATTTAAATTAGTACAAGTGACTTCCAATCATTTAGTCTTGGTTAAACCCCAGGGAAAGATAATGAATTTAATCACAACTATTCTTATTATTACAATGGCCCTATCCTCAATTCTAGCAATCGTATCATTTTGACTCCCCCAGATAAGCCCAGATGCAGAAAAACTTTCCCCCTACGAATGCGGATTCGACCCATTAGGATCAGCCCGATTACCCTTCTCTCTGCGATTCTTCCTAGTCGCCATCCTATTTCTTCTATTTGACTTAGAAATTGCCCTTCTTCTCCCCCTTCCTTGAGGTGACCAACTTCACAACCCCACAGGAACATTCTTTTGAGCAACCACAGTTCTTATTCTTCTGACCTTAGGGCTAATTTACGAATGAACCCAAGGGGGCCTAGAATGAGCAGAATAAGGGAGTTAGTCCAAAAAAGACCTCTGATTTCGGCTCAGAAAATTATGGTTTAAGTCCATGACCCCCTTATGACACCAGTACATTTCAGCTTCAGTTCAGCATTCATTCTAGGACTAATAGGACTAGCATTTCACCGCACCCACCTGCTCTCCGCACTTCTATGCTTAGAGGGTATAATACTATCCCTGTTTATTGCACTAGCCCTATGAACACTACAATTCGAATCTACAAGCTTCTCCACCGCCCCTATGCTTTTATTAGCTTTCTCCGCCTGCGAAGCGAGTACGGGCCTCGCACTTCTAGTAGCCACAGCTCGAACCCACGGGACTGATCGCCTACAAAACCTCAACCTCCTACAATGTTAAAAGTACTAATCCCCACAATAATACTATTCCCAACAATCTGATTAGTCTCTCCAAAATGACTGTGGGCAGGGACAGTCACCCACAGCCTATCGATTGCCCTTGTTAGCCTTACGTGACTAAAATGAACATCAGAAACCGGCTGAGCCGTATCCAACTCATACCTAGGCACAGACCCACTATCAACACCCCTATTAGTATTAACATGTTGACTACTACCACTAATAATTCTAGCCAGCCAGAATCACATTAACCCAGAGCCCGTCAACCGACAACGTCTCTACATTACCCTGCTCGCCTCACTACAAACCTTCTTAATTATAGCATTCGGGGCCACAGAAATCATTATATTTTATATTATGTTTGAAGCCACACTCATTCCAACCCTAATTATTATCACCCGGTGAGGGAACCAAACTGAACGGCTAAATGCAGGAACCTACTTTTTATTCTACACACTCGCAGGTTCTCTGCCCCTCCTGGTCGCACTACTTCTGCTTCAACAATCTACAGGGACCCTGTCTATACTTGTAATTCAATATTCTCAACCACTTCTACTAAACTCCTGAGGACATAAAATTTGATGGGCGGGCTGTCTTATTGCATTTCTAGTAAAAATACCGCTGTATGGCGTTCACCTATGACTCCCAAAAGCGCACGTAGAGGCCCCTGTTGCAGGATCTATGGTACTAGCAGCAGTCTTGTTAAAATTAGGGGGATACGGAATAATACGGATAATAATCATACTAGACCCCCTCTCAAAAGAGTTAGTCTACCCATTTATTATTTTAGCACTCTGAGGAATTATTATAACAGGGTCTATTTGTCTACGACAGACAGATCTTAAGTCACTAATCGCCTACTCATCCGTCAGCCACATGGGCCTTGTAGCAGGGGGCATTTTAATTCAAACCCCATGGGGATTTTCAGGGGCAATTATTCTAATAATCGCCCACGGCCTAGTATCTTCAATATTGTTCTGCTTAGCTAACACAGCATACGAACGGACCCACAGCCGAACTATAATTTTAGCCCGAGGACTACAACTAATCTTCCCCCTAACAGCAGTTTGATGATTCATTGCTAACCTAGCCAACCTAGCACTCCCCCCTCTACCCAACCTGATAGGAGAACTAATAATTATCACAACCCTATTTAACTGATCCCCATGAACTATTGCCCTGACAGGGGCAGGCACCCTGATTACAGCGGGCTACTCACTCTACATGTTCTTAATATCTCAACGAGGCCCAACACCAAGTCACATTATAAAACTTCAACCCTTCCACACCCGAGAACACTTACTAATAGCCCTTCACCTAATCCCCGTAATTCTTCTTGTGGCAAAACCAGAACTAATGTGAGGTTGATGCTACTAGTAAGTATAGTTTAACTAAAATATTAGATTGTGATTCTAAAGACAGGAGTTAAAATCCCCTTACTCACCAAGGAAGGACAGAAATCAATAAGTACTGCTAATCCTTATGCACCGCGGTTAAAATCCGCGGCTTCCTCACGCTTCTGAAGGATAACAGCTCATCCGTTGGTCTTAGGAACCAAAAACTCTTGGTGCAAATCCAAGTGGAAGCTATGAACCCAACAACACTAATTATATCCTCCTCGCTTATTTTAGTTATCACAATTCTTATTATACCCCTACTAACAACACTGAGCCCTGAGCCGCGCAAAGTGGACTGAGCAAACACACATGTAAAAACCGCTGTCAGCACCGCATTTTTCATTAGCCTACTGCCACTAATAATATTCCTGGACCAAGGACTAGAAAGTGTTACCACAAACTGACACTGAATAAATACACACATATTTGACACGAATATTAGCTTTAAATTCGACCACTACTCTCTTATTTTCACACCAATTGCTCTCTACGTCACCTGGTCTATTTTAGAGTTTGCATTGTGATATATGCACTCGGACCCCAACATAAACCGATTCTTTAAATATTTACTGCTATTTCTAGTAGCAATAATCACACTTGTTACTGCCAACAACATATTTCAACTATTTATTGGCTGAGAGGGGGTTGGAATTATGTCCTTTCTACTGATTGGGTGATGATACGGACGGGCAGACGCTAATACAGCAGCCCTCCAAGCTGTGATCTACAACCGCGTAGGCGATATCGGACTAATCTTAAGCATAGCATGGTTTGCAATAAATCTTAATTCTTGAGAAATCCAACAAATCTTCTTTTTATCAAAAAATTTTGATATAACAATCCCTCTAATGGGACTTATCCTAGCAGCAACCGGGAAGTCGGCCCAATTTGGCCTACACCCCTGGCTCCCATCTGCCATGGAGGGCCCCACACCAGTATCTGCCCTACTCCATTCTAGCACCATGGTTGTGGCTGGAATCTTTTTATTAATCCGTCTCCACCCCCTTATAGAAAATAATCAAACTGCACTGACAATTTGCCTATGCTTAGGAGCCCTCACCACCCTATTTACAGCCACCTGCGCCCTAACCCAAAATGATATTAAAAAAATTGTAGCTTTCTCAACATCCAGCCAATTAGGCCTAATAATAGTCACAATTGGCCTAAACCAACCACAACTGGCATTCCTTCACATCTGTACTCACGCCTTCTTCAAGGCTATACTATTCTTGTGCTCAGGATCAATTATCCACAGCCTTAATGACGAACAAGACATCCGCAAAATAGGGGGCCTTCACAATCTCATGCCGGCCACTTCAACCTATCTCACAATTGGCAGCCTAGCATTAACAGGCACCCCCTTCCTTGCAGGCTTCTTTTCTAAAGATGCCATTATTGAGGCCCTCAACACCTCACACCTTAACGCCTGAGCCCTAACCCTAACACTTATTGCTACATCAAACACCGCAGTTTATAGCTTCCGAGTTGTTTTCTTTGTTACCATAGGATCCCCCCGATTCCTCCCACTATCCCCCATTAATGAAAACAACCCCATCGAATCAAACGATATCAAACGACTTGCCTGGGGAAGTATTATTGCAGGACTTATTATTACCTCCAACTTCCTACCATCAAAAACACCTATCATAACAATACCTTTGGCCCTAAAAATGGCGGCCCTCACAGTCACAATTATTGGACTGCTAGTAGCCATAGAACTTACTGCCCTGACTAATAAGCAAGTTAAAACTACCCCTACAATACCCTTACATAACTTCACAAATATGTTAGGGTATTTCCCAGCACTAATTCACCGAATACCCCCAAAACTCAACCTCATCCTGGGCCAATCAGTCGCCAATAAACTTGACCAAACATGATTTGAAATATCTGGGCCAAAGGGGTTAACCTTAACCCAAATGATGATATCAAAAATTATAAGCGACATTCAACGAGGAATAATTAAAACATATCTAACCATTTTCCTTCTAACAATAACCTTAGCCATTCTTTTAACAATTATCTAGACTGCACGAAGAGTTCCACGGCTTAACCCCCGAGTTAGCTCTAACACAACAAGCAGAGTCAAAAGCAGAACCCAAGCACAAATGACTAACATTGTCCCCCCAAAAGAGTATATAACAGCTACCCCCCCAACGTCCCCCCGCAGTATAGAAAACTCCTTTAACCCGTCAATTATTACCCATGAGCCCTCATATCACCCCCCTCAAAAGATCCCGGCCATTAAGACTACCCCTAACAAATAAATTAGCACATAGCCTGCAACAGAACGACTCCCCCAGGCCTCTGGAAAGGGCTCAGCAGCCAGAGCTGCCGAATAAGCAAATACTACTAGCATCCCGCCTAAATAAATTAAAAAAAGAACTAAGGACAAAAAAGACCCCCCAGAGCCAACTAAAATACCGCACCCAACCCCCGCTGCCACCACTAAACCTAAAGCAGCAAAATAAGGCGTTGGATTAGAAGCAACAGCAATTAAACCCACAATCAGAGCCACCAATAACATAAACATAAAATAAGTCATAATTCTTGCTCGGACTTTAACCGAGACCAGTGACTTGAAGAACCACCGTTGTAGTTCAACTACAAGAACAATAATGGCAAGCCTACGAAAAACCCACCCTCTAATAAAAATCGCTAACGATGCACTAGTTGACCTACCAACCCCATCTAATATCTCAGTATGATGAAACTTCGGGTCCCTTCTAGGACTATGTTTAATCACACAAATTCTAACAGGGCTATTCCTAGCCATGCATTACACCTCAGACATTTCAACCGCATTTTCATCAGTCGCTCATATCTGCCGAGACGTAAACTACGGCTGACTTATTCGTAATCTTCATGCTAACGGAGCATCATTCTTTTTCATCTGTATTTATATACACGTTGCCCGAGGCCTATACTACGGATCATATCTCTATAAAGAAACCTGAAATATTGGTGTAGTGCTACTCCTATTAGTCATAATAACAGCCTTTGTCGGCTACGTCCTTCCATGAGGACAAATATCTTTCTGAGGAGCTACAGTAATTACAAACCTCCTTTCAGCAGTCCCCTATATAGGAGACACACTTGTTCAATGAATCTGAGGGGGCTTTTCGGTAGACAATGCGACACTAACACGATTCTTTGCATTCCACTTCCTATTACCATTTATTATTGCCGCCGCAACGCTGCTGCACCTGCTATTCCTCCACGAAACAGGATCAAACAACCCCGCCGGCCTAAATTCTGACGCCGATAAAATCTCCTTCCACCCCTATTTTTCATACAAAGACCTCCTTGGGTTTGTTATTATGCTGCTAGCCCTAACATCACTAGCGCTATTCTCCCCAAACCTGCTAGGAGACCCAGACAATTTTACACCAGCCAACCCAATGGTAACCCCGCCTCATATTAAGCCCGAGTGATATTTCCTATTTGCCTACGCCATCCTACGATCTATTCCAAATAAATTAGGAGGTGTTCTTGCCCTATTATTCTCTATTCTGATCCTAATAGTGGCCCCAATCCTGCACACTTCAAAACAACGAGGACTCACATTTCGCCCAATCACCCAGTTTTTATTCTGAACACTTGTGGCAGACATACTAATTCTAACATGAATTGGAGGCATACCTGTAGAACACCCATATGTCATTATTGGCCAAGTAGCATCAATTCTGTACTTTGCACTTTTCCTTGTGTTAGTCCCACTAGCAGGGTGAGTAGAAAATAAAGCACTAAAATGAGCTTGCCCTAGTAGCTTAGTCTTAAAGCATCGGTCTTGTAATCCGAAGATCGGAGGTTAAATTCCCCCCTAGCGCCCAGAAAAGAGAGATTTTAACTCCCACCCCTGGCTCCCAAAGCCAGAATTCTAAATTAAACTATCTTCTGATAGTAACATGTATGTATTAGTACATATATGTATAATATTACATAATGTATTAGTACATACATATGTATTATCACCATTCATTTATTTTAACCTTAAAGCAAGTACTAACGTCTAAGAAGATCATAAACCAAATTATTAAAACTCAGAAATAATTTATTTTAACCTGGGAAATAGATTAATCCCCTAAACGTGGCACTCAAATTTTTCCTTGAATTACCCAGCTAAGATTTATCTTAAAATTATTAATGTAGTAAGAGACCACCAACTGGTTGATATAAATGCATACTATTAATGATAGAATCAGGGACACAAAATGTGGGGGTCGCACACTGTGAACTATTCCTGGTATCTGGTTCCTATTTCAGGTACATAATATTATTTACTCCACCCTCGGATAATTATACTGGCATCTGATTAATGGTGTAATTACATACTCCTCGTTACCCAACATGCCGGGCGTTCTTTTATATGCATAGGGTTCTCTTTTTTAGGTTTCCTTTCACCTTGCATTTCAGAGTGCAAGCGCAATTAACATATTAGGGTTGAACTATTCCTTGCACGAGTTGAAGTAGGTTAATTATTAAACGACATAACTTAAGAATTACATATTAATATCTCAAGTGCATAACATATACGTTACTTCTTCAACTTATCCTTATATATGCCCCCTTTGGTTTTTGCGCGACAAACCCCCCTACCCCCTACGCTCAGCGAATCCTGCTATCCTTGTCAAACCCCGAAACCAAGGAAGGCCCGAGAGCGTGCCAGCTAACGAGTTGAAATATGGGTTAGCCATCCGCGTTGTATATATATACATGCACATTGCATTAATACACTACACAAATACCCGCAAATTTTAGCCTAAAAACTTCTACTAAAAATTTTATGAGTTTCTCAATGCTAAAAAATGAAACATCTACAAC